ATTCTTGTGAAGAATTTAAATAAAATTGTCTATCCCAATACGTCGTATCGCTATATTCATTGTTATGTTCTATAATACTCGATAGGAAGATTTATTTGAAATTATAGTTTTGTCTATATTGCTATTCATTTAAGTCGGAATTAAATAACTAAGAATTCAAATAAGAGAAATAGAATAATTAATTAAGAGAAATAGAATAATTAATAGCTAAGATTTCAATAGTTTATCAACTTCCTAATTCATGTAAAAATTCTATGAGATGCGCCTGCTTAGCTCAGAGGTTAGAGCATCGCATTTGTAATGCGATGGTCATCGGTTCGATTCCGATAGCCGGCTTTTTGCGCTATTTATTCGATTTTTTCCACGATTAGTCTTCTTGAAATGAAAAAATAAAGAATATTGAAAAACCGCTCCCCCCCTGTTTTTTTTTTCAAAAATTATTAATTTAGTATGTTAATTATGGTATAGTAACACCCAACTATGTCACGAAAAGCGTTCTATTTCTCTATATAATAATAAAAGCAATTTTGGTTTTGGATATTTAGATAATTTATTTCATTATTCTTTTTATTTCATTATTCTTTGTAGTATACAATACTTCCGTAAATTTCACTTCATTTAGAATTTAGTTCAGTTTTATTTTAGATTTATTCTGTAAAATGAAATTTCAAATAAATATAAATCAAGAATAAGGAGTTTTTATGTCTCGTTACCGAGGACCTCGTTTCAAAAAAATACGCCGCCTGGGAGCTTTACCAGGACTTACTAATAAAAGGCCCAAAGCCTTAAATGATCTTAGAAACCAAATGCGTTCCGGGAAAAAATCTCAATATCGTATTCGTCTAGAAGAAAAACAAAAATTGCGTTTTCATTATGGTCTTACAGAACGACAATTACTTAAATACGTTCGTATTGCCGGAAAAGCCAAGGGGTCAACAGGTCAGGTTTTATTACAATTACTTGAAATGCGTTTGGATAACATACTTTTTCGATTGGGTATGGCTTCAACTATTCCCGGAGCTCGCCAATTAGTTAACCATCGACATATTGTCGTTAATGGTCGTATAGTAGATATACCGAGTTATCGTTGCAAACCCCGAGATATTATTACAGCAAGGGATGAACAAAAATCCAGAGCTCTGATTCAGAATTCTCTCGATTCCTCCCCTCAGGAGGAATTGCCAAAACATTTGACTCTTTACCCATTTCAATATAAAGGATTAGTCAATCAAATAATAGATAGTAAATGGGTAGGTTTGAAAATAAATGAGCTGCTAGTCGTAGAATATTATTCTCGTCAGACTTAAACCTAACTAAAAGAATAAGCGTTCGGACAATTTTGGTACCTTTGAGCAAAGTAAATTCACCTAAAGTTAAGATCAATAAAGCTTTGACTCAGATTTTCTCCCACTTCGGGTTTTCTACCACGTATGTATAATAAAAAATTTTCATTCCTTTTCTACCCTTTGAAGTTCTCGTATTTTCCGTGCCACGGCGATTCGAAATAGAGAATATATAGCAAAGTAAAAGACAGATCTAACTGTTTAAATATCAAATATATGTTATCTCTTTTGATACATTATGGTCGATAACATTCGGGAAAGGTACGGAAAGAGAGGGATTCGAACCCTCGGTAAACAAAAGCTTACATAGCAGTTCCAATGCTACGCCTTGAACCACTCGGCCATCTCTCCTACATAATGATTATGACCCCAAACCCGAATTAATAGCGAGTCATATTCGATTATTGGATAGGTATGACCAATCGATTTTCAAAAGAATTTCGAGTCTTCCGTAATAAATATAAAAATTTATATTGTGAAAAACGGTTAGGTGAAAGGGGAAAAAGTATCTATTTCTATTTGGTAAAACGATGCTGGTTTTTTTCTGATATTTATACTGGATTAAATCAATGCAATGAATTAGACGGAATTCAATTATTATTAATGGATCTAGATTTTGTAGGCTATGGTTAATGGATACCTTTCGATCATAATTCTATTTAGACTATGATTCCATCATACCATCAAAATTAGAAAAGTCTTTTATTTTCTAGTCTTAAAGTTCGGACCAACAAATCTTTTCCCGCGCGGATCTATTACAATAAAAATTTTGAAAACATTCTAGGAATGTTCATATTTTTATTTTATAGCGTATACCCGCGATGCACACAACACAAAAGAGACGGTTATTCTTTTTTCATCATAGAATGATTAGTCGATACCCTTTTTTTCTTTTAAGCCTAACTCAATCAAAACTTCTCAAGTTATTATAATCTCTAACTTCACTGAAATCGAATTAGTTGTTTTCATGGATATATTACAATATTTGGGTGAAATTTTGAAATCGAATGAAATGAGGTTCAACTATTGCTTAGCGATTCCTAACGAACAATTTGGGTAGAAAGCCCCTTTCTTTTATTTTTTGAAATGAATCCGTTTTTATGTTATTTTGTACTGTATAATTCAAATTCTTTTCTTTGTGGGATCATTTTACCACA